TTTAGCGTAGCTTAAACCTAAAGCATGACACTGAAGATGTTAAGACGAACCCTAGAAAGCTCCGCAAGCATAAAGGCTTGGTCCTGACTTTACTATCAGCTTTTACCAAATCTATACATGCAAGTCTCCGCATCCCTGTGAGAATGCCCTTAGTCCCCCGCCCGGAAATGAGGAGCCAGCATCAGGCACGCCCCGGCAGCCCAAAACGCTTTGCTAAGCCACACCCCTAAGGGAACTCAGCAGTAATAAATATTAAGCCATGAGCGAAAGCTTGACTTAGTTAAGGTAAGAAGGGTCGGTAAAACTCGTGCCAGCCACCGCGGTTATACGAGAGACCCGAGTTGACACTCACCGGCGTAAAGAGTGGTTACGAACCTTACTAAACTAAAGCCGAACACCTCCTAGGCTGTTATACGCACCTGCAAGTACGAAGCCCCCCCACGAAAGTAGCTTTAACACCTCCCCGAACCCACGACAGCTATGCCACAAACTGGGATTAGATACCCCACTATGCATAGCCGTAAACTTTGATAAAAAAATACAACTGATATCCGCCAGGGAACTACAAGCGCCAGCTTAAAACCCAAAGGACTTGGCGGTGCCCCAGACCCACCTAGAGGAGCCTGTTCTAGAACCGATACCCCCCGTTCAACCTCACCACCCCTTGTTAATCCCGCCTATATACCGCCGTCGTCAGCTTACCCTGTGAAGGCCTTATAGTAAGCAAAAAGAGTAAAACCCCAAACGTCAGGTCGAGGTGTAGCGTATGGGCTGGGAAGAAATGGGCTACATTCTCTACCCTAGAGAAATACGAACGGCGCTGTGAAACCAGCGGCTGAAGGTGGATTTAGCAGTAAATAGAAAACAGAGAATTCTTTTGAAACCGGCTCTGAGGCGCGCACACACCGCCCGTCACTCTCCCCAAGTCCACCTTTCCTGTAATAACTAAGAAAATAACCAGACAAAGGGGAGGCAAGTCGTAACATGGTAAGTGTACCGGAAGGTGCACTTGGAATAATCAGAGCGCAGCTAAAATAGAAAAGCACCTCCCTTACACCGAGAAGATATCCGTGCAAATCGGATCGCACTGAGCTAAATAGCTAGCCTAAACACTTGGATAACACCACAATATACATACCCCTACATAACCTATATTTAACTAAACAAACCATTTTTCCCCCTTAGTACGGGCGACAGAAAAGGGACCCTGAGCAACAGAGGAAGTACCGCAAGGGAAAGCTGAAAAAGAAATGAAAGAACCCATTAAAGCCTAAAAAAGCAAAGATTAACCCTTGTACCTTTTGCATCATGATTTAGCCAGCAAACCAAAGCAAAGAGACCTTTAGTTGTGGCCCCCGAAACTAGACGAGCTACTCCGAGACAGCCTATTTAGGGCCAACCCGTCTCTGTAGCAAAAGAGTGGGAAGAGCTCCGAGTAGAGGTGATAAACCTACCGAGTTTAGTTATAGCTGGTTGCTTAAGAAATGAATAGAAGTTCAGCCCCCCGGCTCCTCAAACCCCCTAAAGTATTACTGATGCCGGCTCTGAGAAAACCAGCGGAGTTAGTCGAAAGAGGTACAGCTCTTTTGAATAAGGACACAACCTTATCAGGAGGTTAAGGATCATATTAATTAAGGTTCCTATTCCAGTGGGCTTAAAAGCAGCCACCTGTATAGAAAGCGTTAAAGCTCAGACAGATAATTTAAACCTTTTATTCTGATAAACACTCCTACCCCCTAAACCTACTAAGCCACCCCATGCCCCCACCCTTGGGAGAGACTATGCTAAAATGAGTAATAAGAGGGGCCAACCCTCTCCCCGCACATGTGTAAGTTGGATCGGATCCCCCACCAACAAATAACGAACCCAGTATAAGAGGGACATACAAACCAAAATAGACTGCTAGAAAAACACGTATAAAACAATCGTTACCCCAACACAGGAGTGCCCGCAGGAAAGACTAAAAGGAAAAGAAGGAACTCGGCAAACCAAAGCCTCGCCTGTTTACCAAAAACATCGCCTCTTGCAAAATTAAAACATAAGAGGTCCCGCCTGCCCTGTGACCCTGGGTTTAACGGCCGCGGTATTTTGACCGTGCGAAGGTAGCGCAATCACTTGTCTTTTAAATGAAGACCTGTATGAATGGCACAACGAGGGCTTAACTGTCTCCTTCTCCCAGTCAATGAAATTGATCTCCCCGTGCAGAAGCGGGGATAAGACCATAAGACGAGAAGACCCTATGGAGCTTCAGACAAGAGGTAGACCACGTTTAAAACCCTAAATTACAGAACGAAACAAAATGCCCCCTAACCTAAATGTCTTTGGTTGGGGCGACCGCGGGGAAAAACCAAACCCCCATGTGGACTAGGAAAACCTTCCCACAACCAAGAGTAACAACTCTAAGTAACAGAATTTCTGACCAAAAATGATCCGACAAAAGTCGATCAACGAACCAAGTTACCCTAGGGATAACAGCGCAATCCCCTCCCAGAGTCCCTATCGACAAGGGGGTTTACGACCTCGATGTTGGATCAGGACATCCTATTGGTGTAGCCGCTATTAAGGGTTCGTTTGTTCAACGATTAAAGTCCTACGTGATCTGAGTTCAGACCGGAGTAATCCAGGTCAGTTTCTATCTATGATAGAACCTTCCCTAGTACGAAAGGACCGGGAAGGGGGGGCCCATGCCTAAAGCATGCCTCACCCCCACCTGATGAAAACAACTAAAACTGAAAAGGGGGCACATCCTAATGAGCCCAAGAGAATGGCGCGCTAAGATGGCAGAGCCCGGTAATTGCTAAAGGTCTAAACCCTTTCACCCAGAGGTTCAACTCCTCTTCTTAACTATGACCACAACCCTAATTATTTACATTATAAACCCCCTCACCTATATTATCCCCGTCCTCCTTGCTGTAGCTTTCCTCACCCTTCTTGAGCGGAAAGTATTAGGTTATATACAACTCCGAAAAGGGCCAAACATTGTTGGACCCTACGGACTACTCCAACCCATTGCAGACGGAGTAAAACTTTTTATTAAAGAACCAGTACGCCCTTCCACCTCTTCTCCTTTCCTCTTCCTCATTACCCCTATACTTGCTTTAACTCTTGCCCTCACCCTATGGGCCCCTATACCAATTCCTTACCCTATGACAGATTTAAACCTAGGAATTTTATTTATCTTAGCCCTATCAAGCCTCACCGTTTATTCTATTCTCGGCTCCGGCTGAGCATCCAACTCAAAATATGCTCTTATTGGGGCCTTACGGGCCGTCGCCCAAACCATTTCCTATGAAGTAAGCCTCGGACTTATTCTTCTTAGCATTGTTATCTTTACAGGCGGCTTCACTCTTCAAACCTTTAACATCACCCAAGAAAGCATCTGATTAATTTCCCCTGCATGACCCCTTGCTGCCATATGGTATATCTCAACCCTAGCCGAAACTAACCGCGCCCCCTTTGACCTTACCGAAGGCGAATCTGAACTGGTCTCCGGTTTTAATGTGGAGTATGCAGGAGGGCCCTTTGCCCTGTTTTTCCTAGCCGAATACGCTAACATTTTACTAATAAACACCTTATCAACCATCCTCTTTCTAGGAGCCTCTCACATTCCATCCCTCCCCCAACTAACCGCTATTAACCTAATAACTAAAGCTGCCTGTCTGTCAATTATATTCCTCTGAGTCCGAGCCTCCTACCCCCGTTTCCGATACGACCAATTAATGCATTTAGTATGAAAAAACTTTTTACCCCTTACTCTGGCCCTAGTACTTTGACACTTAGCCCTTCCTATTGCCTTTATAGGCCTCCCCCCTCAACTTTAATAATTGGAATTATGCCTGAATGCCTAAGGACCACTTTGATAGAGTGACAAACGGGGGTTAAAACCCCCCTAATTCCTGTGTTTAGAAAAAAGGGGCTTGAACCCATCCTTAAGAGATCAAAACTCTTGGTGCTCCCAATACACCATTTTCTAGTAAAGTCAGCTAATTAAGCTTTCGGGCCCATACCCCGGACATGTTGGTTAAACCCCTTCCTCTACTAATGAACCCCTTCGTCCTTGTCTTCCTCCTCTCCAGCCTAGGCCTAGGAACAACACTCACTTTCATGAGCTCCCACTGACTCCTCGCATGAATGGGCCTAGAAATTAACACCATCGCTATTATTCCCTTAATAGCACAACACCACCACCCCCGCGCAGTAGAAGCAACCACTAAATACTTTCTCACTCAAGCCACTGCTGCAGCTACAATCTTATTTGCTACCACCACTAACGCATGACTTATAGGAGAGTGAGATATCCTACAACTTTCCCACCCTCTTACTGCCACCACCACAATACTTGCCTTAGCACTTAAAATTGGTCTAGCCCCTCTTCACTTTTGACTCCCCGAAGTCCTTCAAGGCCTAGACCTTACCACCGGTCTAATCCTCTCAACATGACAAAAACTTGGACCTTTCACCCTCATTCTTCAAGTAGCCCCTGCCGTCGATCCGACCCTCCTTATCCTAATTGGCCTCCTTTCCACCCTTATTGGTGGTTGAGGCGGCCTCAACCAAATCCAATTACGTAAAATCCTAGCCTATTCCTCCATCGCACACCTCGGATGAATGATCTTAATTATCCAATTTGCCCCTCACCTCGCCCTCCTGAGTCTTATACTTTACCTTGTTATAACCTCCGCAACATTCCTCTCCTTTAAAATAAATACTGCCACAAACATTAATTCACTAGCCCTCTCCTGGACTAAAACCCCTACTCTAGCCATCTTAACAGCCTTAGTACTTCTCTCCTTAGGAGGCCTACCCCCCTTAACTGGATTCTTACCTAAATGACTTATTCTCCAAGAACTAACAAAACAAGGACTCCCCCTCATCGCCACCTTTTGCCGTCTCACTGCTCTTTTTTGCCTTTACTTCTACCTCCGCCTGTGTTATGCTATAGCCCTCACTATAGCCCCCACCACTCTCACAACCATCTCCCCCTGGCGCCTTTCCCTTCCTCAAACCACCTTTCCCCTTTCCATAACCACCCTTGGAACTTTAGCCCTTCTCCCCTTAACCCCTGCTATAGTAGCCCTCTTAATCCACTAGAGGCTTAGGATAATAATTAAACCAAGAACCTTCAAAGCTCTAAACGGGGATGAAAACACCCCAGCCCCTAATAAAATTTGCAGGACTTTATCCCACATATTCTGAATGCAACCCAGACACTTTAATTAAAAAGAACCATCTCCCCCTGGCGCCTTTCCCTTCCTCAAACCACCTTTCCCCTTTCCATAACCACCCTTGGAACTTTAGCCCTTCTCCCCTTAACCCCTGCTATAGTAGCCCTCTTAATCCACTAGAGGCTTAGGATAATAATTAAACCAAGAACCTTCAAAGCTCTAAACGGGGATGAAAACACCCCAGCCCCTAATAAAATTTGCAGGACTTTATCCCACATATTCTGAATGCAACCCAGACACTTTAATTAAGCTAAAACTTTTCTAGACAGGAAGGCCTCGATCCTTCAAACTCTCAGTTAACAGCCAAGCGCTCCAACCAGCGAGCATCAATCTACTTCTTCCCGCCGCCGGGAAGAGGCGGGAAGAAGCCCCGGCGCGTCTAAACGCGCGTCTAAAGATTTGCAATCTAACATGGTTACACCACAGGGCTTGATAAAGAAAGGACTTTAACCTATGTCTATGGAGCTACAACCCACCGCTTGACTCAGCCACCTTACCTGTGGCAATCACACGCTGATTCTTCTCAACCAACCACAAAGATATCGGCACCCTTTACCTAGTTTTTGGTGCCTGGGCCGGAATGATCGGCACAGCCTTAAGCCTCTTAATCCGGGCTGAACTAAGCCAGCCCGGAGCCCTGCTGGGGGACGACCAAATTTATAATGTAATCGTAACAGCACATGCTTTCGTCATAATCTTCTTTATAGTAATACCAATTATAATTGGCGGCTTTGGAAACTGATTGATCCCCCTTATAATTGGAGCTCCCGATATAGCATTCCCCCGAATGAATAACATAAGCTTCTGACTTCTCCCTCCTTCCTTTCTTCTCCTTCTGGCCTCTTCCGGAGTAGAAGCCGGAGCAGGAACAGGCTGAACAGTATATCCCCCTTTAGCAGGAAACCTTGCTCATGCAGGGGCCTCTGTAGACTTAACCATTTTTTCCCTCCACCTTGCCGGAATCTCCTCAATTCTTGGGTCTATCAACTTCATTACAACCATCATTAACATAAAACCGCCAGCCATCTCCCAGTACCAAACTCCTCTTTTTGTCTGAGCTATGCTTATTACTACAGTCCTCTTGCTCCTCTCACTTCCTGTGTTAGCCGCAGGAATCACTATGCTACTTACGGATCGAAATTTAAATACTACTTTCTTTGACCCTGCAGGAGGGGGAGACCCTATTCTTTACCAACATCTATTCTGATTCTTTGGCCACCCAGAGGTCTACATCTTAATTCTCCCCGGCTTCGGCATAATTTCCCACATCGTCGCCTATTACTCCGGTAAAAAAGAGCCTTTCGGCTACATGGGCATAGTTTGAGCAATGATAGCTATTGGCCTCCTGGGCTTTATTGTTTGGGCCCACCATATATTTACAGTCGGGATAGATGTAGACACCCGCGCCTACTTTACTTCCGCCACAATAATTATTGCCATTCCAACGGGGGTAAAAGTATTCAGCTGACTAGCTACGCTGCACGGCGGATCAATTAAATGAGAAACACCCCTTCTATGGGCCCTCGGGTTTATCTTCCTTTTCACTGTTGGAGGACTAACCGGTATCGTTTTAGCCAACTCCTCCTTAGATATTGTACTCCACGACACCTATTATGTAGTCGCACACTTCCATTATGTCCTCTCAATAGGTGCAGTATTTGCTATCGTTGCCGCCTTTGTCCATTGATTCCCTTTATTTACAGGCTTTACACTTCATAGCACCTGAACAAAAGTGCACTTCGGAGTAATATTTATTGGAGTAAACTTAACCTTCTTTCCCCAGCACTTTCTTGGATTAGCTGGAATACCCCGCCGGTATTCTGACTACCCCGACGCCTACACACTATGAAATACTATTTCATCTATTGGCTCCTTAATTTCCCTTATTGCAGTAATCATATTTTTATTCATCCTTTGAGAAGCCTTTGCTGCTAAACGAGAAGTGGTATCAGTTGAACTTACCTCAACAAATGTAGAGTGACTACACGGGTGCCCTCCTCCTTACCATACATTTGAAGAACCTGCATTCGTGCAAGTCCAAACTAACTAAAACGAGAAAGGAAGGAATCGAACCCCCATACGCTGATTTCAAGTCAGCTGCCTAACCACTCTGCCACTTTCTTTATAAGACACTAGTATAACCCGATACTACACTGCCTTGTCAAGGCAAAATTGTGGGTTAAAACCCCACGTGCCTTAAGTATCTGACTAAAATGGCACATCCCTCCCAATTAGGATTCCAAGACGCGGCCTCCCCTGTAATAGAAGAACTCCTACATTTTCATGACCACGCCCTAATAATTGTTTTCCTTATTAGCACCTTAGTACTTTATATTATTGTAGCAATGGTCTCCACAAAGCTTACGAATAAATATATTCTTGACTCCCAAGAAATTGAAATCATCTGAACCATCCTCCCAGCAGTTATTCTCATCCTTATCGCCCTTCCATCCTTACGGATTCTTTATCTTATAGATGAAATCAATGACCCCCATCTTACTATTAAAGCCATAGGCCACCAATGGTATTGAAGCTACGAATACACTGATTATGAGGACTTAGGGTTTGACTCCTATATGATTCCCACCCAAGACCTAAGCCCTGGCCAATTCCGCCTCTTGGAGACAGATCATCGCATGGTCGTCCCTGTTGAATCCCCTATTCGCATCTTAGTCTCAGCTGAAGACGTCCTTCACTCTTGGGCTGTCCCCTCCCTTGGGGTAAAAATAGACGCTGTTCCCGGCCGACTGAACCAAACAGCCTTTATCACCTCCCGCCCAGGGGTATTTTATGGACAATGTTCTGAAATCTGCGGAGCAAATCACAGCTTTATACCTATTGTGGTTGAAGCAGTGCCTCTAAAATACTTTGAAAACTGATCCTCCTTAATACTTGAAGACACCTCACTAAGAAGCTAAACTGGGAATAGCGTTAGCCTTTTAAGCTAAAAACTGGTGACCCCCTACCACCCTTAGTGAAATGCCCCAACTCAACCCTACTCCCTGATTCATAATCCTAGCATTTTCCTGATTAATTTTCCTAGCAATTATCCCCCCTAAAGTCCTGAGCCATACTTTTACAAATGAGCCCGATTCCTTAAGCACCCAAAAAACTAAACCTGAGCCCTGAAACTGACCATGATACTAAACTTCTTTGATCAATTTATAAGCCCCGCCCATTTAGGTATCCCACTTATAGCCTTAGCCCTTACTCTCCCGTGAATTCTTTTCCCCTCCCCCTCCACCCGCTGATTAAACAATCGCCTTATTACACTTCAAGGCTGATTTATTAACCGTTTCACCCAACAACTTCTTATTCCTTTAAATCTAGCCGGTCACAAGTGAGCCACTATTTTAACCTCCTTAATACTTTTCCTTATTACCCTAAATATACTTGGACTCCTTCCATACACTTTTACCCCTACTACACAACTCTCCCTTAATTTAGGATTCGCCATCCCACTCTGGCTTGCTACCGTCTTAATTGGAGTACGTAATCAACCCACTGCTGCTTTAGGCCACCTTCTTCCAGAAGGAACCCCCACCCTTCTAATCCCTACCTTAATTATTATTGAAACAGTCAGCTTACTAATTCGCCCTATTGCCTTAGGTGTACGTTTAACAGCTAACCTAACAGCGGGCCACCTCCTTATTCAACTTATTGCTACAGCCGCTTTTGTTCTTCTCCCCTTAATACCCGCCGTAGCCATTTTAACCGCTACTGTCCTATTTCTTCTTACACTTCTAGAAGTTGCAGTTGCTATGATTCAAGCCTATGTATTCGTCCTTCTCCTGAGCCTTTACTTACAAGAAAACATCTAAATGGCCCACCAAGCACACGCATACCATATGGTTGACCCAAGCCCCTGACCTCTTACCGGCGCAACCGCCGCTCTCCTAATAACATCAGGCCTTGCGGCCTGGTTTCACTTTCACTCTACCACCCTTATATATCTCGGACTAATTCTCCTCTTACTAACTATATATCAGTGATGACGTGATATTATTCGAGAAGGGACTTTTCAAGGCCACCATACACCCCCTGTCCAAAAGGAGCTCCGTTATGGTATAATTCTTTTTATTACATCAGAAATTTTCTTTTTTTTAGGCTTCTTCTGAGCTTTCTACCACGCAAGCCTAGCCCCCACCCCCGAACTTGGAGGATGTTGACCACCCACCGGTATCACAACCTTGGACCCTTTCGAAGTCCCCCTCCTAAATACTGCTGTTCTTCTAGCTTCCGGTGTAACCGTTACATGAGCCCACCACAGTATAATAGAAGGGGCTCGTAAACAAACTATTCAATCTCTTACTCTAACCATTATTTTAGGGTTTTATTTCACCCTCCTCCAAGCCCTAGAGTATTATGAAGCCCCTTTCACTATTGCTGATGGAGTTTATGGCTCCACCTTCTTTGTTGCCACAGGCTTCCACGGCCTTCATGTAATTATTGGCTCAATTTTCTTAACTGTTTGCCTCCTACGACAAATCCAATACCATTTCACATCCGAACATCATTTCGGATTTGAAGCCGCCGCCTGGTACTGACACTTTGTTGATGTAGTCTGACTCTTCCTTTACATCTCCATCTACTGATGGGGTTCATAAATTTTTCTAATATAATTTTAGTATAAGTGACTTCCAATCACCTAGCCTTGGTTAAACCCCAAGGAAAAATAATGAACCTGGTCACAACAATAATTATTATTACTACTACCCTTTCTCTTATTTTGGCCACCCTGTCCTTTTGACTTCCTCAACTTAACCCAGACGCCGAAAAGCTCTCCCCCTACGAATGCGGCTTTGATCCTTTAGGGTCTGCCCGCCTCCCTTTTTCTTTACGCTTTTTTCTCGTTGCCATCCTATTTCTGCTTTTTGACCTAGAGATTGCTCTCCTTCTCCCCCTCCCATGGGGAAATCAACTCACAAGCCCCCTTACAACACTTTCATGAACCACCACAATTCTAGTCCTTCTTACACTTGGCCTAGCATATGAATGAATACAAGGGGGCCTTGAATGAGCTGAATAATAAGCAATTAGTCCAAAGTAAGACCTTTGATTTCGACTCAAAAAACCGTGGTTAAACTCCACGATTGCTTTATGACCCCCGTGCACTTCAGCTTTACTTCAGCCTTTATCCTCGGACTAATAGGATTAGCATTTCACCGTACCCACCTCCTCTCCGCCCTCCTATGTCTTGAAGGCATAATACTCTCCTTATTTATTGCCCTCTCTCTCTGATCCCTTCAACTAGAAACCACCAACTACTCTACAGCCCCTATACTCCTCCTTGCATTCTCCGCTTGTGAAGCAAGCACAGGCCTTGCCTTATTAGTAGCTACCGCCCGCACCCACGGCACAGACCGCCTCCAAAGCCTAAATCTTCTACAATGCTAAAAATTCTAATTCCAACACTTATACTTATTCCCACGATCTGACTAACTCCCCCAAAATGACTCTGACCAGCCTCCACCGCCCATAGTCTGACTATCGCCCTATTTAGCCTAACCTGGTTTAAATGAACCTCCGAAACAGGTTGATCCTGCTCTAGCTTCTATTTAGCCACAGACCCCCTCTCGACCCCCTTATTAATCCTCTCTTGCTGGCTTCTCCCCCTAATAATTATTGCAAGCCAGAACCATATAGCCCTTGAACCAAAAAATCGTCAACGGACTTATATTTCCCTCCTGACCTCCCTCCAAATATTTCTAATTATAGCATTCGGAGCCACTGAAATCATTTTATTCTATATTATGTTTGAAGCCACCCTTATTCCCACCTTAATAATTATCACCCGCTGGGGAAATCAAATAGAACGCCTCAACGCCGGCACCTACTTCTTATTTTATACCCTTACCGGGTCTCTCCCCCTCCTTATCGCCCTCTTAATTCTACAAAACTATACCGGGACCCTCTCTATAATTACACTATCCTACACTCACCCCTTCCCCCTGTCCTCTTATGGGGATAAATTATGATGAGCGGGCTGTCTTATAGCATTCCTTGTCAAAATACCCCTTTATGGAGTTCACCTTTGACTCCCTAAAGCCCATGTTGAAGCACCAATTGCAGGCTCTATAGTTCTAGCCGCCGTTCTACTAAAACTAGGAGGCTACGGCATGATACGCATAATAGTTATACTTGACCCCCTAACCAAAGAATTAGCTTACCCTTTCATTATCCTCGCCCTCTGAGGGGTGATTATAACCGGCACTATCTGCCTCCGACAAACAGACCTCAAATCCCTAATTGCTTACTCCTCCGTAAGCCATATAGGTTTAGTCGCAAGCGGAATTCTTATTCAAACACCCTGAGGATTCACCGGAGCAATTATTTTAATAATTGCTCATGGTTTAGCCTCCTCCTCCCTATTCTGCCTAGCTAACACCACTTATGAACGCACACATAGCCGTACTATGCTTTTAGCCCGAGGCCTCCAAATAATTTTCCCTTTAACAACCACCTGATGGTTTATAGCAAACCTCGCCAACCTCGCCTTACCTCCCCTCCCTAACCTTATGGGAGAGCTAATAATTATCACATCCTTATTTAATTGATCTGTTTGGACCCTTGCCCTCACAGGCACCGGAACCTTAATCACCGCCAGCTATTCTCTTTACTTATTTCTAATTACCCAACGAGGCCCCCTCCCCCCCCATATTACAACCCTTGAACCTCCTCACACACGAGAACACCTCCTCCTCCTCCTCCACCTCCTCCCTATGGTCCTCCTAATTCTTAAACCAGGGCTCCTTTGAGGCTGATGTTTCTGTGATTATAGTTTAACCAAAACATTAGATTGTGATTCTAAAAATAGAGGTTAAAACCCTTTTACTTACCGAGAGAGGCCTAAAGCACTAGAGACTGCTATCCCCTATATCTATGGTTAAATTCCATAGCTCACTCGCGCTCCTAAAGGATAATAGCTCATCCATTGGTCTTAGGAACCAAAAACCCTTGGTGCAAATCCAAGTAGCAGCTATGCACCCTACCTCACTTATCTTAAGCTCCACCCTCCTAGTAATCTTTACACTCCTTATTTATCCTATAATTTTAACTCTCTCTCCTAACCCCCTCCCCTCAAAATGAGCCCTGAGCCACACTAAAACCGCAGTAAAATTAGCTTTTTTCACCAGCCTACTCCCCCTATTCATCTTCCTTAACCACGGGGCCGAAACTATTGTCACCAGTTGATGTTGAATAACCACCAACACTTTTGATATTAACCTTAGCTTTAAATTTGACCACTACTCCATTATTTTTGTACCAATTGCTCTTTATGTAACCTGATCCATCCTTGAATTTGCCTCCTGGTATATACATACAGACCCTAATATAAACCAATTTTTTAAATATCTACTTCTTTTCCTCGTAGCCATAATAGTGCTCGTCACAGCAAACAATATATTTCAACTCTTTATTGGCTGAGAAGGTGTAGGTATTATATCTTTCCTTCTTATTGGCTGGTGACACGGACGGGCTGATGCTAACACAGCTGCTCTTCAAGCCGTCTTATACAACCGAGTAGGAGATATTGGCCTTATCCTCAGTATGGCCTGATTTGCAACAAATCTTGGCTCATGGGAGATTCAACAAATATTTTCCTCCTCTAAAAACCTTGACCTTACCCTCCCTCTTTTAGGTCTTATCCTTGCCGCTGCCGGTAAATCCGCACAATTCGGACTTCACCCCTGACTGCCTTCCGCAATAGAAGGCCCTACACCGGTCTCTGCCCTACTTCATTCCAGTACAATAGTGGTTGCAGGCATTTTCCTCCTTATCCGACTACACCCCTTAATAGAAAATAATCCCCTAGCCCTTACTCTATGCCTCTGTCTCGGAGCACTAACCACCCTCTTTACCGCCACTTGTGCTCTCACACAAAATGATATCAAAAAAATTATTGCATTCTCCACATCTAGTCAACTAGGCTTAATAATAGTTACGATTGGCCTTAATCAACCACAACTAGCCTTCCTCCATATTTGTACCCACGCATTCTTCAAAGCTATGCTATTCCTATCCTCAGGAGTTGTGATCCATAGCCTAAATAATGAACAGGATATTCGTAAAATAGGCGGACTTCATTACCTCACCCCTTTCACTTCCTCTTGTATAACAATTGGAAGCCTCGCCCTAACCGGAACCCCTTTCCTAGCAGGATTCTTCTCAAAAGATGCTATTATTGAAGCCCTTAATACATCTTACCTAAACGCCTGAGCCCTTGTCCTTACCCTGTTAGCCACCTCCTTCACAGCTGTCTACAGCCTCCGACTAATCTTTTTTGTCTCTATGGGACATCCCCGTTTTATAGCCCTCTCCCCTATTAATGAAAACAGCCCCTCCGTTATTAACCCTTTAAAACGTTTAGCTTGAGGAAGTGTTATTGCAGGCCTTTTAATTTCAACCAACTTTCTACCCTTTAAAACCCCTCCTATGACCATGCCCCCCCTCCTTAAACTTGGAGCCCTCTTTGTCACCATCCTAGGCCTCCTAATTGCCTTAGAATTGGCCTCCCTTACCAATAAACAATTTAAACCCTTGCCTATTCTACCCCCCCATCATTTCTCTAATTTACTCGGCTTTTTCCCCACTATTATTCACCGATTCACCCCTAAATTCAGCCTTGTCCTAGGACAAATTATTGCTACACAACTAGTAGACCATGCATGACTAGAAAAAGCAGGGCCTAAAGCAATTCCCGCCTCCCACCTCCCCTTTATTACCCTAACAAGTAATGCTCAACAAGGCATAATTAAAACCTACCTCACCCTTTTCTTCCTCATAACAACTCTAGCCCTTTTATTAACTAACTTAAACAGCTCGTAATGCCCCCCGATTTAAACCCCGAGTCATCTCCAACACCACAAACAAAGTCAACAGAAGAACCCCTGCACAAATAACAAGTATTCCACCCCCTCATGAATATATAAAAGCTACCCCGCTTGAATCCCCCCGCAATACCGAAAACTCCTTAAATTCATCCACCACCACCCAAGATATCCCATACCACCCCCCCGCCAATCACCCCCCCGCCAATCCTACAAGCCCTAAGTACCCAACTACATACCCCACTACTGAACGATCCCCCCATGACTCAGGAAAGGGTTCAGCAGCCAAAGCTGCTGAATAAGCAAAAACCACTAATATTCCCCCCAAATAAATTAAAAATAAAACCAAAGATAAAAAAGCCCCCCCATGCCCTACTAACACCCCACACCCCACACCCGCAGCCATAACCAACCCTAATGCTGCAAAATAAGGAGCCGGATTAGACGCCACAGCTACAAGACCCAAAATTAACCCAAACAGGAATAAAGACACAAAATAAGTCATGCATTCCCACCTGGATTTTAACCAGGACTAATGACTTGAAAAACCACCGTTGTAATTTAACTATAAGAACTCATGGCCAGCCTCCGAAAAACCCACCCCCTCCTAAAAATTGTTAACGACACCTTTATTGACCTCCCTACCCCATCTAACATTTCCATTTGATGAAACTACGGCTCTCTTTTAGGCCTATGTTTAGTAACACAAATTCTAACCGGACTCTTTTTAGCCATACACTACACCTCCGATATCTCCATAGCTTTCTCTTCCGTGGCCCACATCTGCCGAGATGTTACTTACGGTTGACTAATCCGAAATATTCATGCCAACGGCGCATCCTTCTTTTTTATTTGCATTTACATGCACATTGCTCGAGGACTTTATTACGGCTCCTACCTTTATAAAGAAACCTGAAACATTGGAGTAGTCCTTCTCCTACTAGTCATAATAACTGCATTCGTGGGTTATGTCCTCCCCTGAGGACAAATATCCTTCTGAGGTGCTACCGTCATCACCAATCTACTATCCGCTGTCCCCTATGTGGGAGACATACTAGTCCAATGAATTTGAGGCGGGTTTTCCGTAGACAATGCCACCCTCACCCGCTTTTTTGCCTTTCACTTTCTATTCCCATTCCTTATTGCTGCAGCAGCAATCCTTCACCTTCTCTTCCTTCACGAAACAGGATCAAACAACCCCACAGGCATAAACTCCGATGCTGATAAAATTCCATTTCACCCTTACTACTCCTACAAAGATCTCCTAGGTTTTATTATCCTTCTTCTCTCCCTCACAACCCTCGCCCTGTTCTCCCCCAACCTCCTCGGAGACCCAGACAATTTCACCCCCGCAAACCCCCTTGTAACCCCTCCCCATATTAAACCGGAGTGATACTTCCTTTTTGCTTACGCCATCCTTCGCTCAATCCCTAATAAACTGGGGGGAGTCTTAGCTCTTCTCTCTTCCATCCTCGTACTCGCAGCCGTTCCCTTTCTCCACACCTCGAACCAACGAAGCCTAACTTTCCGCCCTGTAACCCAAATCCTATTTTGAACCCTTATTGCAGACGTAATTATCCTCACATGAATTGGAGGCATACCAGTTGAACACCCCTTCATTATTATCGGACAAATCGCTTCACTTGTTTACTTCTCCCTCTTCCTAATTTTATTTCCCCTTGCAGGCTGAACGGAAAATAAAGTTCTTAAATAAATATTGCCCTAGTAGCTCAACACTAGAGCATTGGTCTTGTAATCCAAAGGTCGGAGGTTAAAACCCCCCCTAGTGCTCAAAAAAAGAAGATTTTAACTTCCACTATTGATCCCCAAAACCAAAATTCTAAATTAAACTATTTTTTGACGTGCCGGACCCCGCCGCCCACTTAATAAATGGAAGATATTTCATAACCTTGTATGTAGTACATAAAATTATTGATTATACCTATATGTACTAGTACATATTATGTATAATTTTACATGTATGTTCTTGAGTTCATTCAATGAAACTTACCTAGATATAATATTAAACTGTCTGTTTTCAATTATTTTACGAAGACTCAAATAAACCTACCTCTTCATTCAATTACATACTTTGAAGATCCCCTATTGGTTTAGTCTAATCAACTTAACCGAAATTCCCTTATGTATGTAGCGTTTGGTTCGGCATTTTTAATATTTAACCCATTATATCCATGATGATTAGTCATAAACAGAAAGTTTTCATAACTGAAATATTACTGACATCGGGTGGTTCGCAAGAAACCAGCAACGGGTTTATTCTTAAATGTTATCGTTTAATGATGGATCAGGGACAACTATTGTGGGGGTCGCTACTTGTGATCTATTTCTGGCATTTGGTTCCTTTTTCAGGGCCATAACCAGAAATCACCCCCTACTGCAAAGCTGATTTGTCCCGGCATCTGATTAATGGTGTTATACTTATGGTCCATGACCCAGTAAGCCCGGCAGAAACTTATAGGCATGGGGTTCCTTTTTTTTTTTTCTCCTTTCAGTTTACTTCTCAGAGTGCACCCTAACTTAACAGACAAGGTTGAACTAGCTCTTGCTTTCAGGGAATAATGTATGTGTGTTGGAAAGATATACATTTTATAATTACATATTATAATTTCAAGGGCATAATGTTTCTGTCTCACTCCTTCTTTACAGGTTAAACTGACGGTTTTTACGCGTCAAACCCCCCTACCCCCCTTAACGCCCTACTGTCCTTATCATTCCTGACAAACCCCGAAACCAGGAAAAAACTCGTATGCGTAGAATAAATTTGTGTGTGTGTGTTAACTTTACAGTATTGAAATTTG